ACATGTAGAAAGACGAATAGGGAGTATATATATTATTTAATAAAATACAATAAATATTTATATACCCCCTATTTAAGTATATATATACTCACTTAGGTATACTTAGTATAATATAACAATTATATATGAATTATAAGATATCTTTATAACAATATAAGGATAAGGTTAAAATATTAATTTAAAACAAATTAATTTAAAACAATAAATAGAACAATCAAATAACAGGTACAAATATTAAATCGAGGTACCCACTCTATGATAACTCTCAACAGCTTCCCCTCAATTTTTGTGCCTTTAGTGGGCTTAGTATTTCCGGCAATTGCAATGGCTTCTTTATCTCTTTATGTTCAAAAAAACAAGATTTTTTAGATACGATAAGGACAAATCTTATCTATTTTTTTTTTTTTTCAAGACTTACTTGGATCATAACACGGATATCTATTTAGTAGAATATGGTATAACATGTGGCTTCCTTCGGGCATAAGCTCTTATGTATGTGTAAACATGATATATGTTTAAATGAATTATAACTATTTTCAAACAGATCGGGATCGGGGAGAATTTCTGAAATGTAAAGTCAATATATCTATATGTATTAGGAAAGAAAGGGATGTTATTAATTTAGTTTGGATCTAACAAATTCGATGAATTACCCCTAAAGGTTCACATCATAATAGTGCTGGTTGATGAGAGTTACTTCGGAAACAAAAAAAAAAGTAAAATAAAATTTATTTTTGTTATTCTACCAATTCCAATAAAATGCAACCAGGTCTAGTTATAGTATGAGTTGTCGATCAGAACGTATATGGATAGAACTTATAGTGGGGTCTCGAAAAACAAGTAATTTCTGCTGGGCCTTTATTCTTTTTTTAGGTTCATTGGGGTTTTTATTGGTTGGAACGGCCAGTTATTTTGGTAGGAATTTTATATCTTTATTTCCTTCTCAGCAAATAATTTTTTTTCCACAAGGGATCGTGATGTCTTTCTATGGGATCGCAGGTCTTTTTATCAGCTCCTATTTGTGGTGCACAATTTCGTGGAATGTAGGTAGTGGTTATGATCAATTCGATATAAAAGAGGGCATGGTGTGTATTTTTCGTTGGGGATTTCCTGGAAAAAATCGTCGCATATTCCTCCGATTCCTTATGAAAGACATTCAGTCCATCAGAATAGAAATAAAAGAGGGTATTTATGCTCGTCGTGTCCTTTATATGGAAATCAAAGGCCAGGGGGCCGTTCCCTTGACTCGTACTGATGAGAATTTGACTCCACGAGAAATTGAGCAAAAGGCTGCTGAATTGGCCTATTTCTTGCGTGTACCAATTGAAGTATTTTGAAAAAAGGAACTGAAGAATGAAATGAATATTTTGCAAGAGAGAAAAAACTCAAGAATCCTCTTTTTTTTTTTCTATAGCATAACTTAACTGAAGTTTCTTCAGAACGCTTATTCGAGCCAAAGCAAACGTATACGAAACAATTTTAAAACTAAATTGTTTGTGTCCACAATTTTTTTTTTTTCTAAATATTTGATATTTTGATAGAACGGGAGTTCTTTCGTCTCGAAATCCGACTACTATTAATTTGTTAATTTGTAATTTGTAGTGGGCTCTTTATTATTCTATTTCTGTATTCTTTCTAAATTCAAGGACTAACCGCTGTACTGAATCAAAAAAAAAACCGTAAATAGATTCATGGGCTCGCTGACTTGTAATAGAACTTATGATTGATAGAAATATTAGTATCGTATAGAGTCGACGAACGAGGTGCGTTCATTAAAAATTTTAAAATTCACAGATGAAAAAATGGCAAAAAAGAAAGTATTCATTTCCCTTCTATATCTTGCATCTATAGTATTTTTACCTTGGTGGATCTCTTTCTCATTTAATAAAAGTCTGGAATCTTGGGTTACTAATTGGTGGAATATTAGGCAATCCGAAATTTTTTTGAATGATATTCAAGAAAAGAGTATTCTAAAAAAATTCATAGACTTAGAGGAACTCCTACGTTTGGACGAAATGATAAAGGAATACCCGGAAACACATTTACAAAAGCCTCGCATCGAAATCTACAAAGAAACGATCCAATTGATCAAGATTCACAACGAGGGTCGCATCCATACAATTTTACACTTCTCGACAAATATAATCTGTTTCGTTATTCTAAGTGGTTATTATATTCTAGGTAATGAAGAACTTATTATTCTTAACTCTTGGGTTCAAGAATTCCTATATAATTTAAGCGACACAATAAAAGCTTTTTCTATTCTTTTATTAACTGATTTATGTATAGGATTCCATTCGCCCCACGGTTGGGAATTAATGATTGGCTCCGTCTACAAAGATTTTGGATTTGCTCATAATGATCAAATTATATCTGGTCTTGTTTCTACCTTTCCAGTCATTTTAGATACAATTTTTAAATATTGGATCTTTCGTTATTTAAATCGTGTATCTCCTTCACTTGTAGTGATTTATCATTCAATGAATGACTGAAAAATGGT